TTTCTTATAGGAAAAGCCAGAAATTTTAAAAAGCTTAAAAAAAACAAAAATTTTGAACCAAGAAGGAACATATTTGAAATAATCAATAAAATAAAAATTAGAAGAAGGTAAGTGGGTAAAATAATAAGTAGCTGAGCAAATGAAAGTAGTAAGACAAGAGAAAACTTAGGAAAAAGATAATAAAACAAATAAGACAGAGAGTAAAGAGAGAGTATAGTAAGTGTATTAATCATTACAAAAACAGGTTTAAAACAATGTAAGATAAGTTTTAATTTTTTTATTTTATATATATAAAGTTTGATCCTTGCTTAGTTATAGCTTCTTTATTAGCTTATTTTATATATTTTGTATGTTTTAATAATAAATTTGTAGTGAATTGATTTATTGATAAGGTTAATCTTGATGTAGTAATGTTAAATAGTTCTAAGTCAATCCGTGCCAGCACTTGCGGTTATACGGATAGGGCGAGAGAGGATGTTAGGTAAAAAGAAATTAGTCTGTAATTTGTAAGGACTCGGAATAGTTTGTTTTTAGGTAAAATTATAAATAAATAAGTTTTAGTCCGGTTGATTTAAGGCGAAAGGTTTAAAACTAGGTCAATAAACCTGGATTAGATACCCAGTTATTTTTAGCGTAGGTGATGTTACCAGAGTAGTATAAGAGATCTAGAAATTTAAGGGATTTGGCGGTATTTTACTCCAACTAGAGGAACTTGCCCTGTAATCGATATTACCCGAAGAGCTTACTTCTTTTTGTTTTCAGTTTGTATATCGCTGTCGTCAGAAAACTTTAATAGATTGTGTTTTCTTTTTGTATTATCTGCAGGACGTCAAGTCAAGATGCAGCATATAGAGAAGGCTGAATTGGTGAGTTACAATAATTAGTATTATTACGGATCGGTATATGGAAATATACTGTGAAGGTGGATTTATTAGTAAACTTTTATAAATTAGGAAATTTGACTTCTGGCTCTAAAATATGTACACATCGCCCGTCGCTCTCATATTTAGTTGAGATAAGTCGTAACATAGTAGGCGTATTGGAAAATGTGCCTGGACATAACAAAATAGAGTTTGATAAAACATTTCGTTTACACTGAAAAATTTCTTTAGAAGATATTTTGATAAGGCTGTCCTATATCTTGTTATCAATAAAATAATTAAATAATTAGTATTATTTAGAACGTTTTGTTATTTATTTACTGTAAAGGATTATGGCAATTTTATAAAAGAAACAATTAATATGTGTACCTTGTGTATTAGGGGCTATTAAAATAAGAACTAAGGTTAGTTTTCCCGAAATATTTGTGGGCTAGGGCTTAATTTTATTAATGTAGCATAATTAATGTTAATTTAGCTCTAGGGATGACATATTATTCAAACAATAAGATTTCTGGTTCTTTAAGATTTAATTTAATTAGGGTTGAGACTAGGTATATGTCTTAATTAATATTTGTAAGAGGATAAGCTCTTATAAGTACTCATATACGCGGTTGTTGCTTAAACAACTTAGATTTAATATTGATCTAGTTTTTACAATGTTATGATGAAGTTTTATTTGTTATTTATTTGTGTTTATGTTATGTGTTTAATTAAAGTGTGTTGATAATAAAGATTAAATAGCAATAATGATAGTATTAGTAGTAAATTATTTATCATAGTTAGTATATTGTTATTTAGCTTTAAGGAATTAGGCAAATAAGACTTTCGCCTGTTTAGCAAAAACATGGTTTTTTGGTTTTATATAAAAAATCAGACCTGCCCACTGAAAGTATTGAAGGGCTGCAGTATTTTGACTGTACAAAGGTAGCATAATCATTAGTCTCTTAATTAGGGGCTGGTATGAAAGGTTTGACGGAGGACGACTGTCTCAAATGCTAATTAATGAATTTTATTTTTAAGGAAAAGAGCTTAAATTTTACAATGGGACGAGAAGACCCTATTAAATTTTACTTTTTGTTAAGTAATATATTGGTTTAATAAAATTTTTAGTTTAAAAAAAGTTTTACTGGGGCGGTAGATAATCGGCATTATTTAAATTTAATAAACTATTTGACGGTATGTTTGATCCATTAAGGGTGATAATAAGAATAAGTTACTATAGGGATAACAGCGTAATATTTTTTGAGAGTTCATATTGACAAAAATGTTTGCGACCTCGATGTTGGATTAAGAATTCTTATTGATGCAGTAGTTGATATAGAAGGTCTGTTCGACCTTTAAATTCTTACATGATCTGAGTTCAGACCGGCGTGAGCCAGGTCGGTTTCTATCTTTTGTTAGAAAATTTTAAATTAGTACGAAAGGACCATTTAATATAAAATTTTTATTTTTTAGTGAATTAATTAAATTTTTATGAACGTAGAAGCTTTGTTATTTTGGCAGATTAGTGCACCGAGCTTAGAATTCGATCATGTATTTATTACATATAACAATTATAATGGCAGATTAGTGCGTAGAATTTAAGCTTCTAATATGGATAAGTCCTTATAATAATTAATGCCTTACTTTTTGTTGTAAATTTTTTGTTTATAGTTATCATGGTTTTAATCGGTGTGGCTTTTATTACGTTGTTTGAGCGTAGGGTTTTGGGGTATATTCAAATTCGTAAAGGACCAAATAAGGTTAGATTAATAGGGATTCTGCAGCCTTTTGCTGATGCAGTTAAATTATTTACTAAAAGCCTAAGATATCCTTTTTATATAAATTATTATGTTTATTATTTAAGCCCCGCTGTTATGCTTTTTATAATAATGTTAGGCTGGGTTATTTATCCTTTATTATTCGGCTTGTTTGATTATGAGTATGGTGTTTTATTTTTTCTGTGTTGCACAAGATTTAGAGTATACACCCTATTTGGTTCGGGGTGGGCTTCAAATTCTAAGTACGCTTTGTTAGGGGCCTTACGAGGAGTGGCTCAAACGATTTCTTATGAAGTTAGAATAGCGTTAATTTTGTTAGGGGTTATTATCCTGTCTTTTAGATATGATTTAAATGTTATCATAAAATATCAAAGGATAATTTGGTTTGTGGTTTTATTAATGCCCCTATTTTATATTTGGTTTATTTCAGGCCTAGCAGAGCTTAATCGGACCCCTTTTGATTTTGCAGAAGGGGAATCTGAGCTTGTATCAGGGTTTAACGTGGAGTATAGTGGGGGCGGGTTTGCTATGCTATTTATGGCAGAATACGGGAGCATTCTATTTATTAGCTTTTTAACGGGAATTTTGTTTTTTAGTGGCGGGTACCCAGGGCTGTTTATGGGGTTAGTCTTGAGATTTACTATCATCTGAATCCGTGGGGTATTGCCTCGGTTCCGTTATGACAAGTTGATGTTTTTAGCCTGGAAAAGATTTTTGCCTATTTCTTTGAACTATATTTTATTATGTTTTTGCTTAGTAATATGTTTATCAAAAAATAGTTTAATTAAAATTGTGGCTTTGGAAGCTACAGATGAGACAGCTCTTTTTTGAAACTTATGTCTATGTATTTGTTGGTTATAAGAGGGTTTTTCGCTCTTGTTTCAGGCCGAAAACATACCTTGAATATGTTGTTAAGATTGGAGTTTATTATATTAGGAATAATTGTTGGGATAATTAGTATATTTGCGGAGATTGAAACTGAGAGCTATTTTATTTTATATTTTCTTACCTTTGCAGCGTGTGAAGGGGCTTTAGGTCTAAGCATTGTGGTTGCGTTAATTCGAACTCATGGGAGAGACTTTTTTTATAATTTTAATGTTTTAGAATGCTAAAAATAAGCTTTTTATTCGTTGTCTTAATAGGATTGCTATTCTGGGGTTTATCGTGGGATTTGGTTTACTTAGTACTTGTTGTTGTATCTTTGTTCTTTCTTATGCTAGGTCATTATGAATATGTGGATTATACTTATTTAGGTAACGGCCTAGGCGGAGGTCTCTTAGGTGTAGTGTTGGCCTGGCTAAGTGTTTGGATTGTTATATTAATATTGCTAGCCAGTTTAAGGACTATTAAAGACAATGAGGTATATTTTTTGGTTCTTATGTTAGTGATACTTTTTTTTCTGGTGCTTGTTTTTTGTAGAATTGACTTAATTTGATTTTATATCTCTTTTGAGGCGGTCTTAGTACCCACTTATTTGTTAATTATTGGCTGAGGCTATCAACCTGAGCGATTACAAGCCGGCCTTTATCTGATTTTTTATACTATGTTTGTTTCTTTACCCTTATTACTTGTGATTTTATGGGCTAGTCATAAAAATATTGGTTTAATAAACGTATTTACTTTTAATGTTATTAGTGTGCTCCTTTTTTTTTGTGGTGTAGGAGCTTTCTTAGTTAAGATGCCTATGTTTTTTGTACATTTATGATTACCCAAGGCTCATGTTGAAGCCCCCATTTCTGGTTCAATAGTCTTGGCCGGGGTTCTTTTAAAGATAGGGGGATTTGGTTTATACCGAATCGGCGAATATTTTGTTTTTATAATAAAAACCCTGGGAATAGTTTGAATAAGAATTAGCCTAGTAGGCGGGGCTTACATAAGTTTTGTTTGCCTACGACAAAGAGACTTAAAAGCATTGATCGCCTACTCTTCTGTTGTACACATAGGGTTAGTTATTGGAGGGTTAATAACACTAAGCTTAGTTGGATTAATTGGAAGCTTTATTTTAATAGTGGGCCACGGCTTATGCTCCTCTGGGCTTTTTTGCTTAGCAAACATAAACTATGAGCGAGTGCACAGCCGTAGAATTGTAATAAATAAGGGGATGATTAATTTGTTACCAAGAAGATCATTAATATGGTTTTTACTAATTAGATCTAATATGGCAGCACCTTTGTCCTTAAATTTGGTTGGGGAAATCTCTTTATTGGGTTGTTTGTTAAGATATAGAGGTTTTATAATGACGGTTTTAGTTGTTCTCTCCTTCTTTAGTGCCGCTTATTGCCTATATTTATATTCGTCAGTTCAGCACGGGTCTTTAGTTAAGGGAACAATACCTTTTTATGAGATATTGGTCGTGGAATATTTGGTGCTGCTCTTACACTGAGTCCCTTTAAACGTATTATTTTTAAAGCTAGATTTCTTTATTTTATGCTTAAATAGTTTAAATTAAAATAAAAGATTGTGATTCTTTTGATGTATAGAGCACTTTAGGCAGTGAAGTTTTATAGAATCAGAAAGCTAATAGCCTCTTTTTTGGGGACCATAAGAGTTCTTATTATTATATGGGCTTTAAGTTTTCTTTTTTTGGACAGGGCTTGTTTGTTTGAGTGAGTATTTTTTTCTATTAATAGAATAGATATAAGTTTGGTTTTTTTGTTTGATTGAATATCTTTATTGTTTTTTAGTGTTGTACTACTTATTTCTGCCAGCGTATTATATTATAGTCATTATTATATAGAAGGGGAAATGAATATATCTCGATTTATTATACTAGTCTTATTATTTGTATTATCCATAGTGTTAGTAATTCTAAGACCTAGTTTTATTAGTATTTTATTGGGTTGAGATGGTCTGGGTTTAGTCTCTTATTGTTTGGTAATTTATTATCAAAATTATAAGTCTTTTAGCGCCGGGATGTTGACAGTTCTTAGAAATCGTATTGGGGATGTAGGCCTGTTGATCGCTATTGGCTGGCTTATGTCCTTTGGAAGATGAAACTTTTACACAATAACGGTCTCTCCCACGCTCAATATATGAGTGGTTATTTGTGTATTTGTAGCAGGTATAACTAAAAGAGCTCAGATGCCATTTTCTGCTTGACTGCCGGCTGCAATAGCTGCACCAACTCCGGTGTCTGCCTTGGTTCATTCTTCTACTTTAGTTACTGCGGGGGTTTATTTATTAATTCGTTTTAGACATTTGTTGGAGCCTTTTATGACAGTAAAAAAGGCTTTGTTTTTTCTGGCCATATTTACTATGCTTCTGGCGGGGCTAGGAGCAAATTTTGAAATAGATCTTAAAAAAATTGTCGCTCTCTCTACTTTAAGTCAGCTGGGTTTAATAATAAGAATAGTTGCTTTGGGAAATGAGATTTTTGCTTTTTTCCATTTACTCACTCACGCATTATTTAAGGCCTTGCTCTTTCTTTGCGCAGGAAAGTTGATTCATGTGAGAGGTAATAATCAAGATATTCGTTTAATAGGAGGGGCCGCAACTAGTGTCCCCTTAACATTAGTTTTCATGAATGCAGCTAATTTTTCTTTGTGCGGGCTCCCGTTTATGGCAGGGTTTTACTCTAAAGACCTTATTTTAGAGTTTATGTACAGCTCAGATTTAAATTTGTTTATATTGGGGGTGTTATACTTTTCAACCTTATTAACTTGCATATACTCTTTTCGGTTAAGATGATTTCTTAGAGGCGGGCTTTATAAAGGAAGAGCTCTTTTTTCAGTAGAGGATAATGAAAAAGGTTACACAAGACCAATATTAGTTTTGTTCACAGGAGCTTTAATGGGAGGATCAGCTTTTAGCTGGCTGTTATTTGAAGCACCAAATATGCTTGTTCTAGGATCTTTGATTAAGCTAATGCCAGTAATACTTGTAGTAGGGGGTCTAATTTGGGGGTTGAGAATTATTAGCAGGATAGGCGAAAATAAAATTAAAAACGTGGTTGAGCATAACTTTGTTAGCTTAATATGATTTATACCATCTTTATCCGGGCAGTATGTGATTAAACCCCCTTTATTTTTGGGGGATGTAATAATTAGATATAATGATAAAACTTGAGGGGAGCATTTTGGGGGACAAGGGCTACTAAAATATTTTAGCTTTCTTAGAGAACACCTTCAGGCTTGACAATATAACTCAGTAAAAATTTTTATTATGTTATTTTTAACCTGATTTTTTGTCTTAGTTTACTTGATCTGTTTAAATAGCTTAATTTAAAGCGAGGCTTTGAAGAGGCCTAGATGATTTCTGTCTTTAGACAAATGATGTGGCTGATTTAGGCGGCGGACTGTAAATCTGTTTATAATTTGACCATTCGTCATTATATACTCTAGTGTATAGGCACAAAAGAATTTGGGTCTTTTAGACCTAGCTCTAACTAGGGGGTATTACACCTTTTCCTTCCTTTTTTAGTTCAGGAAGGAAAAGGTGTAATAGTATTTGGCGCCTATGGAATTTTAATTAATAAAATATATATTTATTGTAAATAAATCTGTTTAGTGAGTTGTATATGAATAAGAGTTCAATCTAGATGGTACCCTTCAATTTTGGGATGTTAAAGAGAGAGAGAGAGATCCGAAAGGGCCCTCTCGCAGGGCCCTGACGGAAGGGCTTTTATAAACAGATTGCATCTTTTTTCGTATAATGTTTACGGCCAGGTCGGGGCGATGGTCAGGCTAAGTTATGCATGAATGATCCGGGGTGCATGTCACTGCGAATATTACTCGCATTTCTTTTTATACTAAATATATATTTACTGTAGTAAATTTCTTAGTTAGAATAACAATGAATGAGATAAATCTATATAGAGAAGGGGGATAGTATAATTTGAATTCTCTTTTAATCTAAAAAAAAAAAGAGAATTCAAATTATCTATCGTTAGTTTCTAGGATAATGTCCAAATTTGATTTACAAGATCACTATTTTAATTAAATTATAAAAACAAGCTATTAGAATAGTCATATTCTATATAATATTTTCAAGATATTATCTTGTTTAGTTAAATAGCTATACTATTTTATTTATAGGTTTTAGTAAAAAGTAAGTAAAATATAAAATAGTTAAGGCCTGCCCAATGAGAACATAGGGCTCTTCCACCGGGCGAGCTCCGATTCATGTTAGTAGGATAAAAATATTAACGAACACCCAAAACACGATTTGTTCTAAAAAGTGAAATTGTGTGGATTTGATTTTTTTATAGTCAATAAGGGGGAGGGCAAATAAAACTAAAACTGAAAGGGCTAGGGCAATTACGCCTCCTAGTTTGTTTGGGATAGAGCGTAGGATTGCATAAGCAAATAAAAAGTACCATTCTGGTTGAATGTGAACAGGGGTAACGAGAGGGTTTGCTTGGATGAAGTTTTCGGGGTCTGTTAGAAGGTTAGGAGCAATTAAAGCAAGGATTATAAAAGGGGCTAGTAAAAATGTTAATCCTATAAGGTCTTTTAGAGAGAAAAAGGGGTGGAAGGGGATTTTGTCTATGTTTATTTTAACTCCAAGTGGGTTATTAGAGCCCGTTTGGTGTAAAAACAGCAAGTGAATGATAACTAGGGCTGCGATAATGAACGGGAAGAGAAAATGAAACGTGAAAAATCGTGTTAAAGTGGCGTTATCAACTGCAAATCCTCCTCATACTCATTGTACTAATAAGGTTCCAAGATATGGGACAGTTGATAAGAGGTTTGTAATGACTGTGGCCCCTCAAAAAGATATTTGCCCTCATGGTAGCACGTAACCTAGGAATGCTGTCATTATAGTGAGGATAAAAATGGCTCTTCCCGATAATCAGGTGAAATGAAGGGTATAGGAGTTATAGTATAGGCCTCGCCCTATATGCACATACATGCAGATAAAAAACAAACTAGCACCGTTTGCATGTAAAGACCGTATAAGCCACCCGTAGTTTACATCTCGAGAAATGTGGCAGATGTTAATGAATGCTATTTCTACGGAAGGGGCATAATGAATGGATAAAAACAGTCCTGTTAAAATTTGAATAATTAGACAAAATCCCAATAAGGAGCCTATGTTTCACATTAAAGAAATATTTCTTGGGCTGGGCAGGTCTACTAAAGATATATTTATAATTTTAATAACAGGATGGGTTTTTCGTAAAGGAAATGTCATAGGTTAGTGTTCGAAGAGGACCTTCTTTGAACACTGTGATTTTTGAAATAATTATAAGGGTTAAAAATAAATAAAGTGCTATAAATAGGGTTATTGACAAGAGGGGTAGGCTGAAGATTTTTATGCTAGGCATAAAACATATTTCTATTAGGGTTGAATCCTTAGTGGGCGTCTGAGGGGGAAAAGCCCACATTAAAGGGAGTAGTAGTAATGGGTAATATGTTGTTTTTAAAAACTTTTCGTTTGGTGCAAGGGTAGAAATATAAATAAAAAGGACAAGAAGGGCCCCTAAAAAAATAAGGAATAGGATATAAGCTAATCAAGAGTATTTTAGTGTAACTCATATTTTTATAGAGATTGTTAGGGCGAGCAGGATAATTGTAAGACCTATTATTATAGGGTGAAAAATTAGCGGGAATATAATAAGAATCCCTATTGTTATACATGTGATTAGTATTATTTCTAAGACTAATCTATTATAACAATGAAAGTGTTATGTGTTGACTTTACACTATAGAAAAAGAGCTATTAACGTTTTTATGTGTTAACAATTAAGTTAGCGGCTTAATAAAATATAACTCCTTAGCAAGAAGTGGGCCTTCAATCTATTATTAACAGTAATATGCCTATATTTTGGCTTTAGCTAAAAATAAATAAGGATATAACTCAAGGCCCAAGTCGAAATTGGGTGTGATGGTTCACTTCTTATTTAGGCACAGCCTATTGGCGAGTTTTAATTGCAAATTAAATATTATGAGTTTAATTATGTACCTATGTTGTTCAGTTTAATGCCCCATTAAGTCACTCATAATATAAACCTAGAAGAAGGATTGTGGTGAAGGTTACAACTAATATTAATGTGTTGATATTGTTGAAATTAGATATTATAATTGGGATGGGAAGAAGTAAGGCGATCTCTACATCAAAAATAAGAAAAATAACAGCAATAAGGAAAAATTGTAGTGAGAAGGGGGTTCGTGCTGTGTTTTTAGGGTCAAACCCACATTCGAATGGAGATAGGTTTTCTCGATCAGGTTGGGGTATTGTAGAGACAACTATTGGGAGTATTATCAGGATTATTGAAATAATAAAAAGGATTGAGGCAATAAAGAAAATGATTATCACATTTAATTGATTTAATCTTATTAATTGGAAGTTAATTGTACATAGATACTCATGTGATCTATCCTCCTCATCAGTAAATTGAAATGTAAAGGAATAATCACACTACATCTACGAAGTGTCAATATCACGCTGCTGCTTCAAAGCCAAAGTGATGATGTGGTGAATAATGGGATATAACGTGTCGTATAAGGCAAATTGTAAGGAAAGAAGTACCAATAATAACATGTAACCCATGAAAACCTGTTGCTACGAAGAAAGTTGATCCATAAACTGAATCTGCAATTGTAAAAGGTGCCTCTAAATATTCAAATGCTTGAAGTGCGGTAAAATAAACACCTAAGGCAACTGTAATTGTAAGCGCTTGGGCTGCTTGTGTGTAATTTGACTTTATTAGTCTATGATGGGCTCAAGTTACTGTAACTCCTGAGGATAGTAAAATGGCCGTATTTAGTAAGGGGATTTGGAACGGGTTGAAAGGAACGATGCTTTGTGGGGGTCATATAGATCCTGTTTCTAAAGTTGGGGTTAGTCTTCTGTGGAAAAAAGCTCAGAAAAAGGAAATAAAGAAAAAGATTTCTGATACAATGAAAAGGATTATTCCTCATTTTAATCCTATAATTACTTTTAGTGTGTGAAGTCCTTGGTGGGTTCTTTCTCGAGTAACATCTCGTCATCATTGAAATATGGTTAGTAATATAATGATTATGCCCATGGCGATCAGGCTTGAATTGTTGGAGTGAAATAGCTTAATCCCTCCTATGGTGAGGGACAGGGCTCCGATGGCTGCGGTTATTGGTCAAGGACTTTTTTCAACTATGTGATAAGGATGGTTGTGTGTTGACATAGGTTGTTTCACTAATGTAAAGAGTTGTTAATACGGCGAAAACATAAGCTTGAATTATAGCAACAGCAGACTCTAAAGTAATCAGGGCAATTTGAGTTATTACAACGAAAGGAAAAATTGTAAAAGGGCTAGTGGGCCCTTGATTCCCTAACAGGGTTATAAGCAGATGTCCGGCAATTATGTTAGCAGCTAACCGTACTGATAGGGTGAGCGGACGGATTAGATTTCTAATTGATTCAATGCACACTATAAAAACAGTTAGAGCAGGGGGGGTTCCTTGTGGGACGAGGTGTGCCAATATATGGATTGTGTGATTAATTCAACCATATAAAATAAGAGCTACTCATATTGGGAGCGCCAGTGTGATAGTAAGCATTGGGTGTCTTGTTGCTGTAAAGATATAAGGAAATAAGCCTATTGAATTGTTAATCAGGATTAGTAAAAATAGACCTAACAATATTATTGTAGAACCTGCGAAGTTGGTTGGCCCTAGAAGGGTGGCGAATTCTTTTTTTAGGGTAGAGGACATTAGGTTAAAAATTGTCGTGTTTCGAGTAGGGTTTAATCAATAGAGTATAGGTATTGTAATGAAGATTAATATAACTCTTACTCAGTTTAATTTAATGTTTAGGATTTGAGTTGAAGGATCAAAAATGGAAAATAAATTTGTTATCATTTTCAGGTAAACTTTGTTTTGGTAAGTGGTGGTGTAAAGTTTATGGGTCAATGGGTGTAAATGTAGTTTATTAAAATAGTTGTTATAATATATATAATAATAAATATTACAAATATATTTGTTCAGCTTATTGGGAATATTTGAGGAATAAGAAAATATCTTGAGATGATTTTAGCACGACAAGCTAATGTTATGAGTTAACTAATTTTCTCATTAGAAGTAATAATTTACTATGAATTGGTTTAAGAGACCAGTGCTTTAGGCTTTCAGCCATCTAATGAAATATTATTAGTTAATCAATTAATAAAGTATTTTATTGGGACAGATTCGATTACAATGGGTATAAATCTGTGATTTGCTCCACAGATTTCTGAGCACTGACCGTATCATATACCAGGTCGAGTGATAATAAATGATACTTGATTTAGCCGACTTGGTACGGCGTCTGCTTTAACGCCGAGGGCTGGAATGGTTCAAGAGTGAAGAACATCAGCTGCTGTGATGAGTATTCGGATTTGAGCATTAATGGGTAAAATGGTCCGATTGTCTACATCTAATAATCGGAAATTGTTTGGTTTTATCTCTTCTGTGGGGAGCATATAAGAATCAAATTCTACTGCGTTAAAGTCGGTATATTCATAGGATCAGTACCATTGGTGTCCTGTGGTTTTTAGTGTTAAATCAGGGGCGTTTACCTCATCCAATAAATAAAGAAGACGTAAGGAAGGTAAGGCAATAAAAATTAAAATAATTCCTGGAAGAACAGTTCAAATTGTTTCAATTTCTTGCCCTTCTAGTAAAAATCGGTTTGTGTGTTTGTTTATTATTAACATAATAAACATATATAATACTAAAGATAAAATTATGGTAAGAATTAGTAAAGTATGATCATGAAAAAAGATCAGTTGTTCTATTAAAGGGGAAGAACTGTTTTGGAAGAGTAAATTAGCTCATGTTGCCATATGTTATTTGATTAGTAAGGCTAGTTGGTTATAAGTATGATCTTCTGGAGGGGTGTGATATTGTCATTCAATTGAAGATCTGTTATTTATTGAAAAGAGAACTGGTCGGGAGCTAACTATTGCCTCTCAGATGATAATAATGAACATTAAAACACCAAAGAAGGATATTGTTGACCCTACTGATGAGACAATGTTTCATGTTGTGTAAGCGTCTGGGTAATCAGAATATCGTCGAGGTATTCCTCTTAATCCTAGGAAATGTTGAGGGAAGAATGTCATATTTACTCCTACAAATATTAATATAAAATGTATTTTTGATCATATGGGGTTCAAAGACAGTCCTAGCATTAACGGGAATCAAAAGGTTATCCCACCTAAAATTGCGAATACTGCTCCTATAGATAGGACATAATGGAAATGGGCAACAACGTAATAAGTATCATGAAGTATAATATCAATTGATGAGTTTGCTAAGACTACTCCTGTAAGGCCTCCCACTGTAAATAGAAATACAAAGCCGAGGGCTCAAAGCAAAGGGGTTTCGTAAGAAAACTGAGTCCCATGTAGCGTGGCTAATCAACTAAAAATTTTAATGCCAGTGGGGACGGCAATAATTATTGTTGCTGCTGTAAAGTAGGCTCGTGTGTCAACGTCTATTCCTACTGTAAATATGTGATGTGCTCAAACAATAAATCCCAATAGTCCAATAGCAACCATGGCATAAATTATCCCAAGAGAACCAAAGGCTTCTTTTTTCCCTCTTTGTTGTGCAATGATATGTGAAATTATTCCAAACCCAGGGAGAATTAAAATATATACTTCTGGGTGGCCAAAAAATCAGAATAAATGTTGATAGAGAATCGGGTCTCCCCCACCAGCAGGGTCAAAGAAAGACGTATTAAAATTTCGATCTGTAAGAAGTATAGTGATAGCTCCTGCTAAAACTGGCAGGGACAATAATAGTAGGATAGCTGTAATTTTTACAGCTCAGACGAATAAAGGTATTTGTTCGAAAAGTATTCCTGCGGTTCGTATATTAATAATTGTTGTAATGAAGTTGATGGCACCTAAAATAGAGGAGGCGCCGGCGAGGTGTAGGGAAAAAATTGCTATGTCTACTGAAGGACCAGCATGGGCTAATGTAGAGGCTAAAGGGGGGTAAACAGTTCACCCTGTGCCCGCCCCTTTTTCTACGGCGGAAGATGCTAATAGTAAAAATAGCGCTGGAGGTAAAAGCCAGAAACTGAGGTTATTTATTCGTGGGAAGGCCATATCTGGGGCCCCTAATATTAATGGAACCAGTCAATTACCAAACCCTCCGATTATAATGGGTATTACTATAAAGAAAATTATGATAAAAGCGTGTGCTGTAACAATAACGTTATAGATTTGGTCGTCTCCAATTAGTCTTCCTGGTTGTCTTAATTCCAGTCGAATCAATATTCTTAAAGAGGTTCCGATTATTGCTGCCCAAGCGCCAAAAATTAAGTATATAGTTCCGATGTCTTTATGGTTTGTAGAGAATAATCATCGCGTATTAGGCTTTGTAGTTTACATAGAATTTTAAATTGCAAGTTTAAAGGCACATAATTGTTAAAGCTTAAATAACTTTATTTTTAACTTTGAAGGTTAATAGTTTTAATAACTTAAAGCTTTAAATTATAATTATTAAAGGTAAAGTGATAATGGGTATTATTCTTAATAGTTTAATGGGCCAGGTTAAGGGTAACAGTGATTTATTAAATCAAGAAAGTTTTGGGTTTATTATTAACGAATTAAAGGAAATTCGTATATAGAAATATAAAGTTAAAATTCTGCATATGATTAAAACAAAACTAATTATAAAGACAGCGTTGGATATTAGAACTACAAGAATTAATCATTTAGGCAAAAACCCTAGAAAAGGAGGAAGCCCCCCCAGGGAAAGAAGGTTTAGGAATAACCCTGTTGCGATGAGAGATAGAGAATATTGGTTTGTTATTAGTTGTGAAAGATGGGTTAAATTGTTAGATATTAGTAACAAAATAATTCTTGTTGTAATGGCAACGTAAACAGTAAAATAAACTACTAAAGTGTTTATTGAAATAGTTGTTCTTATGATTATTCAAGCAAGATGGTTAATTGAAGAGTAGGCCAGAATCTTTTTAAGTATTAGTTGATTGAGTCCCCCTATTGCCCCTACGGCTGCAGAAAAAATTACTGCTATGTAGATTAGTCTTTTTGTTATGTTGTAGGCTGATATTAGGAAGAGAGGGGCAATTTTTTGTCATGTTAGCAGTATTATTAAGGCGAATCAGGATAGTCCTTCTACTAGCTGAGGGAATCAAAAGTGTGTAGGGGCAATACCTAGCTTTAACATTAAAGCCAATGGAATTAAATTAATAGTTAATATATTGAGAACGTCTATTGAGGCAGAGAAGGTTATTTGTATTAAAACAACAGCAGAAAAGAAAATAATGATTGAGCCTGAAGCTTGAATGAAAAAATATTTTAAGGCAGACTCATTTCTTAGTTTATTATTAGTAAGGATAATTGGGATGAAGGCTATTATATTAACTTCTAGTCCTGCTCAGGCCATTATTCATGAGGAGGAAGACAAGGTAATTAAAGTGCCACACAAAACGAAGTGGACAGGGATAAGTTTATTTAAAGATAAGTATATTGGAAAAGAGAGGACATACGCTCTATGTTTGGGGTATGGACCCAATAGCTTGGCTTAGCTTACTTTTACTATTAGAGGTAAATGGTTTTACGTGAATTATAATATCAGAATAACCCTTTGCTCAGGCACTCTAAT